AAATGCATTGTTTTAATAGTGTAAATAAGCGCATTTTAGGCCCAAAATAAATTACTAGAGGTTTTCCTGTTTCCGGGGGTTTTCAGGAGTCTTAACGATCTTTCGAGTTTAGGGGGGTAGGGGGGTTTTACGCGCAGAAACCGGGGGTCATATTAGATATCTTTCGAGTGAACAAGCAATATATATGCTCTTGAGATTATAATATGCAATTCTTATGTAAAGTCTTTTCAACACTCACATTATGAACCTGCTTAATTCATTAAGTGCTCATACCTTGTTAGTTATTACCGTGTGCACTCTGAAGGGTCAATTGAAAGGAAAGAAAAAAAGAGAACCCCTTGCCCGTTGGAGAGAACGCTCGGCATGCTGGGTTATCTCGCTTATGTGCTCCACCAAGACATATGCCAGCGTCGATGAACGTTTGGTCGGTATCTTGAGCGATGGACTTGAAATAGGAACCAAATGCCAGGAATAATTCACTGTGTGAAACCCCTACAAATACTTGTCCCTCACCCTCAATAACCGTTAGCAATATAGAAATCAACTGATGGTCGGTTCTTACTACATCGCATACTGCGATATGATGAGATGTGGTGAAACGTATAACTTAACCTATGGATAAGTCTGTTAAGATCTTAAGTTTCTCCAATCCTTGATATCCGTAAAGTTGTTACCAACAGTGATATTTGCTTTATGTAAATTTTTTAGTATAATGTTGATATATGAGTGGTATAATTCTATATATGTTGATTAAACATGTATATGTCCTAGAATGCCATTGAAATGGTTCATATAAATTAATGGTGATAATACATATATGTACTAAATACATACTGTAATATAAGTACATAGGCGCAAAGAATAGTTTAGTTTAGAATCCTAGCTTTGGGAGTTAGGGGTAGGAGTTAAAATCTCTTTTCTTTGAGCAGTAGGGAGGACTTCAACCTCCGACATCCGGTTTACAAGACCGGCGCTCTTTACGCTGAGCTACTAGTGCACGATCATCCGAGGGCTTTATTTTCCACTCATCCGGCCAGTGGAGAGAGGACTAGAAAGAGAAAGAAGTACAAGAAGGATGCAATCTGGCCAATAATAATGTATGGGTGTTCTACGGGTATACCACCAATTCATGTCAAGATGGCGACATCTGCAACAAGGGTTCAAAATAGAAACTGGGTGACTGGGCGGAAGGTTAAACCTCGTTGTTTAGAAGTATGTAGAATAGGTACAACCATAAGGATGAGGATGGAAGCAAGTAGGGCTAAAACCCCGCCTAGTTTATTGGGGATAGACCGTAGAATTGCATAGGCAAACAGGAAGTATCACTCAGGCTTAATATGTGGTGGGGTAACTAGCGGGTTGGCGGGAGTGAAGTTGTCGGGGTCTCCTAAGAGATTTGGTGAAAATAGTGCAAGGGCTGAAAGACCAATAACTAAAGCTGCAAAGCCTAGTAGATCCTTATATGAAAAGTAAGGATGAAATGAGATTTTATCTGCATCTGAGTTCAGGCCAAGGGGGTTAGTTGAGCCTGTTTGGTGGAGGAAAAGAAGATGTACTATAGTGGCGCCTGCAATGACGAATGGAAAAAGGAAGTGGAAAGCAAAAAATCGGGTTAGGGTAGCGTTATCAACTGAGAAGCCCCCTCAGATCCATTGAACTAGGGCATTTCCGATGTAAGGCACTGCAGAGAGAAGATTGGTGATGACGGTTGCGCCTCAAAATGATATCTGTCCTCAGGGGAGGACGTATCCGACGAAAGCAGTCATTATCACAAGAAGTAGTAGAACTACCCCGATGTTTCATGTCTCTTTATAAAGGTAGGAGCCGTAGTATAGTCCCCGGCCGACGTGCATGTAGATGCAGATAAAAAAGAAAGATGCGCCGTTAGCATGGAGATTTCGGATAAATCATCCGTAGTTGACATCTCGGCAGATGTGGCCGACGGAGGAGAAGGCAGTTGCGATGTCGGAGGTGTAGTGTATGGCCAGGAAAAGTCCTGTGAGGATTTGAATAATTAAACAAAGGCCAAGGAGGGAGCCAAAGTTTCATCATACGGAGATATTGGAAGGGGCTGGTAAGTCAACCAGTGCGTGATTTGCGATCTTTAGTAGTGGGTGGGTTTTTCGTAGGCTTGCCATTATAGGTTCTTGTAGTTGAATAACAACGGTGGTTTTTCATGCCATTAGTCCTGGTTAAAGTCCTGGCAGGAATTATGACTTATATTATGTCTTTATTCTTATTGGGGTTGGTTCTAGGTTTAGTAGCTGTTGCTTCTAATCCTTCCCCGTACTTTGCTGCTTTAGGGTTAGTGGTTGTAGCGGGCATGGGGTGTGGTGTTTTGGTTGGCCATGGGGGGCCGTTCTTGTCTCTAGTCTTGTTTTTAATTTATCTGGGGGGAATGCTAGTTGTATTTGCGTATTCAGCAGCTTTGGCTGCGGAGCCCTTCCCCGAGGGGCTCGGGAGTGGTCCAGTTGTAGTATATATGGTCTTATACGTGTTTGGGGTGTGTCTGGCTTCTAGTGTGGTGTGAGGGGGGTGATACGAGTCGTCTTGGGTTCCGGCTGATGAGCTTGGGGATTTTTCTATATTTCGGGGTGATATTGGAGGGGTGGCCATGATATATTCGTCGGGGGGAGGGATGTTAGTACTTAGCGCGTGGGTGCTGCTTCTTACGTTATTTGTTGTCTTAGAGTTGACGCGGGGGCTAAGTCGAGGCACAGTTCGGGCGGTTTAATATGCAGTTATAAGAAGGGCGAGGGTGAGGGAAAGGAGGAATAGGGCGAGGTAAGTTTTAATTAAACCCTGTTGTGTGTTGCTAGTGGTAGTCACCAGGGGGATGTTATAGGAAGCTACAGCCTTAGGGCCAACTTTCTCTATTCAGGTTTGGTCAAGTATTTGGCTGGCAATGGTTTGTCCTAAGACAAGGTTGAGTTTAGGGGTGAGCCGGTGAATGATAGAGGGGTAGAATCCAAGCATATTAGAGAAGTGGTGAAGGGGTAAATGTGGTGTTTTTTGGTGCTGTTTGTTTGTTAGGGATGCCAGCTCTAGGGCGAGAATAAGGCCAATAATTGTGACGAGCAGGGCGGCTAGTTTAAGAAGAGGGGGTATAGTCATAATAGGGGTTTTTAGTGGAATAATGCTTGAGGTAATTAAAAGGCCAGCAACGATGCTTCCTCATGCAAGTCGTTTGATGGGATTAATAACTGCTGGGTTATTTTCATTAATGGGGGAGAGTGAATTAAATCGTGGGTGGCCCATAGACACAAAAAAGACCACTCGGAGACTATAGATTGCTGTAAAGGAGGTGGCTAGGAGGGTGAGAACAAGGGCTCAGGCGTTTAGGTGGGATGTGTTTAAGGCCTCAATAATTGCGTCTTTTGAAAAGAAGCCTGCGAGGAAGGGGGTGCCTGTAAGGGCGAGACTTCCAATTGTTAAACAAGAAGAGGTGAAAGGGGTAAGATGATGTATTCCCCCCATTTTGCGGATATCTTGTTCATCATTTAGGCTGTGGATGACTGAGCCGGAACAGAGGAAGAGTATTGCTTTAAAAAAAGCGTGTGTACAAATGTGTAGGAAGGCGAGTTGGGGTTGGTTAAGTCCAATAGTTACTATCATAAGTCCTAGCTGACTTGATGTTGAGAAGGCAACAATTTTCTTGATATCATTTTGAGTTAGAGCACAGGTGGCTGTAAATAGGGTGGTTAGGGCTCCCAAGCAGAGGCAGGTGGTTAAGGCGGTTTGGTTTCCCTCTAATAGGGGGCTTATCCGAACTAGTAAAAAAATACCAGCAACGACTATAGTGCTGGAATGTAGTAGGGCAGACACCGGCGTAGGGCCTTCCATGGCTGAGGGGAGCCACGGATGAAGCCCAAATTGGGCGGATTTGCCGGTGGCGGCAACAATCAGTCCTAAAAGAGGGAAGGTAAAATCGAAGTCCTTAGAGGCTGCAAAGATTTGTTGCATTTCCCAGGAGTTTAGGTTTATAGCTATTCATGCTATGGCAAAAATTAGTCCGATGTCCCCGACACGGTTGTAAACAACGGCCTGAAGAGCGGCGGTGTTAGCATCGGCTCGTCCGTATCATCACCCAATAAGAAGAAACGATATAATGCCTACTCCTTCTCATCCAATAAACAGTTGAAATATATTATTGGCTGTTACTAGAATAATTATAGCAATAAGAAAAACTAAAAGGTACTTGAAGAATCGGTTCATGTTGGGGTCGGCATGTATATATCAGGATGCGAACTCGAGGATGGATCATGTAACGTATAGGGCAATGGGGGTAAAGATAATTGAGTAGTGGTCAAATTTAAGACTAATGTTAATATCAAAACAGGTTGTGTTTATTCAGCTTCATGAGGTAATGATCGTCTCCGTGCCTTCATTAAAGAACAAAAATAGTGGAAGGAGGCTAACAAAGAAAGCTAGTTTTACTGCTGTCTTAACATGAGAAACAGCCCAGCCAGGGGGCTGGGTGTGCGGGGTGAGGGTTGAGAATACAGGGTAGGCTAATAGTGCAAAAACAATGATTAGGCTGGAGGTTATTATCAGTGAAGTGGGGTGCATAGCTACTACTTGGATTTGCACCAAGAGTTTTTGGTTCCTAAGACCAATGGATGAGCTGTTATCCTTTAGAAGCAGCTCGAGTGAGCCCTGGGGTTCAACCAAGGTCGCGGAGATTAGCAGTCTTCGTTGCTGTCGAGCCTCTCTCGGTGGATAAGGGGGGTTTAACCCCTGTCTTTAGAATCACAATCTAACATTTTTATTAAACTATATCTACATGAGGCTCACCCTCAGATTAGTTCAGGCTTCAGAATAAGCATAAGTAACGGGATAAGGTGAAGGGCCATGAGAAGGTGTTCTCGGGTGTGAGAGGGGTCTAGGGCAATGATATGTGCTGGAAGGGGACCTCGTTGGGTCATAAGAAATATGTAGAGAGAGTAGCTTGCGGTGATAAGGGTTCCTGCCCCGGTCAGCACTAGGGTCCATCAGGATCAGTTAAACATAGAAACAATAATCATGATCTCCCCCATAAGATTGGGAAGGGGGGGAAGTGCTAGATTTGCAAGACTTGCAATGAATCATCAAGTGGTCATTAGTGGTAAGACCATTTGCAGGCCTCGAGCTAGAAGCATCGTTCGGCTATGTGTTCGTTCATAGTTTGTGTTAGCAAGGCAGAAGAGTGCTGAGGATGCGAGGCCGTGGGCGATCATGAGAATTAAGGCCCCGGTGAATCCCCAGGGGGTTTGGATAAGAATGCCGCCAACAACCAAGCCTATATGACTGACAGAGGAGTAGGCGATAAGGGATTTCAAGTCTGTTTGACGTAGGCAAATGGAGCCGGTTATAATTACCCCTCAAAGGGCAAAAACGATAAAGGGGTAACTCAGTTCTTGGGTCAAGGGGGTCAATATAACAACTATTCGCATTATCCCGTAACCCCCTAGTTTTAAAAGTACAGCAGCAAGGATTATAGAACCTGCAACTGGGGCTTCAACGTGTGCTTTGGGTAGTCAAAGATGTACACCATACAAGGGTATTTTTACTAAAAATGCAAGAAGGCAACCAGCTCATCACAGCTTGTTTGCGTAAGATGAAAGTTGAACAGGGTCCGAGTACTGAAGGGTTAATAGTGAGAGGGTGCCTGCACTGTTTTGAAGGAGGAGGAGGGCAACTAGTAGGGGGAGAGACCCAGCAAGTGTATAAAAAAGGAAATAAACCCCTGCGTTCAGTCGCTCAGTTTGATTTCCTCAACGAGTGATAATAATTAGTGTGGGGATAAGAGTAGCTTCAAATATGACGTAAAACATAATAATTTCAGTGGCCCCAAAGGCTATAATGAGAAAGATTTGAAGGGACGTTAGTAGGGTAATATAAGTGCGTTGGCGGTTAAGAGGTTCTAGTGCTGTGTGGTTTTGACTTGCTATAATTATAAGGGGGAGTAGTCAGCAAGTAAGGACTAGAAGGGGGGTAGATAGGGGATCTGTGGCTATATAGCTATTAAGGCTAGATCAGCCCGTCTCGGATGTATTGATTAGTCAAGATAAACTAAGGAGGGCAATGATGAGACTTTGAGTAAGAGTTGTGGGCCACAGTCACTTAGGTTTAACCACTCAGGCGGTGGGGACTAGCATAAGGGTAGGGATTAAAATTTTTAGCATTGTAGGAGGTTTAGGCTTTGTAGGTGATCTGTGCCGTGGGTTCGTGCGGTGGCTACTAGTAGGGCGAGCCCGGCACTTGCTTCACAGGCTGAAAATGCTAATAAAAGCATTGGGGCTGCGGAGAAATTTGTAGACCCCAGTTGGAGGGTTCACAGGGAGAGGGCAATAAATAAAGAAAGTATTATACCTTCTAGGCATAGAAGGGCGGAAAGTAGATGGGTGCGATGAAAGGCCAGGCCAGTTAATCCTAGTATGAAAGCCGATGAAAAGGCAAAGTGAACGGGGGTCATTAGGTAATTATGGACTTTAACCACAAGTTTTTGAGCCGAAATCAAAGGTTTTTCTTAAACTAATTGCCTATTCAGCTCATTCTAGGCCTCCTTGAAGTCATTCGTAGATTAGTCCTAAAGTGAGAAGAGCTAAGACGGCCGTAGCCCACAGGAACGTTAATAAGGGTGATGCTAATTGATCCCCTCAAGGCAGGGGAAGTAATAGGGCAATTTCTAAGTCAAAGAGCAAGAATAGGATTGCGACTAGAAAAAATCGTAATGAAAAAGGGAGGCGGGCTGATCCGAGGGGGTCAAAGCCGCATTCGTAGGGTGAAAGCTTTTCGTGATCGGGAGTTATTTGGGGGAGCCAGAAAGATACGAGGGCCAAAATGACGGAGAGAGCTGCGGTAATAGTAATTACAGTTGTAACTAAGTTCATTATCTTTCCTTGGGCTTTAACCAAGACCGGGTGATTGGAAGTCACTTATACTAACTTTAGTACTAGAAAGATTAAGATCCTCATCAGTAGATGGAGATGTATAGGAATAGTCAAACAACGTCTACGAAGTGTCAGTACCAGGCAGCTGCTTCAAATCCGAAGTGGTGTTCTGATGTAAAATGGTAACGAATTTGACGGAGTAGACATACGGCCAGGAATGTAGAGCCAATAATAACATGTAGTCCGTGGAAGCCGGTGGCAACAAAGAAGGTAGCTCCGTATACGCCGTCTGCAATCGTAAAGGGGGCTTCGTAGTACTCTAGGCCCTGAAGGAAAGTAAAGTAAAACCCAAGGAGAATTGTTAGTATGAGGGATTGAATGGTTTGTTTTCGATCGCCCTCTATGATGCTGTGATGGGCCCAGGTGACTGTAACGCCGGAGGCAAGTAGAACTGCTGTATTAAGCAGAGGGACTTCAAATGGGTCAAGTGTGGTGATTCCTGTGGGGGGTCAGCATCCTCCTAGCTCGGGGGTGGGGGCAAGACTTGCGTGGTAGAAAGCCCAGAAGAAGCCTAGGAAAAAGAAAACTTCTGAAGTAATAAAAAGAATTATACCATAGCGAAGTCCTTTTTGAACGGGGGGTGTATGGTGCCCTTGGAATGTGCCCTCCCGCACGATGTCTCGTCATCATTGGTATATAGTGAGGAGAAGGAGGACTGTTCCTAGGGTTATTAAGGTTGTGGACTGGAAGTGGAACCAGGTTGCGAGACCTGATGTTATTAATAGGGCAGCAATTGCGCCTGTGAGCGGTCAAGGGCTGGGGTCAACTATGTGGTAGGGGTGTGCTTGATGGGCCATTAAACGTTTTCTTGTAGGTAAAGTGTTAAGAGGAGAACAAATACGTAGGCTTGAATTATAGCTACAGCGATCTCTAAGAGGGTAAGGAGAACAAGGACTGTGGAGGTTAGAAGTGCTACAACGGGTATTAAAGGCAATAGAACAAAGGCAGCTGTTGCAATTAGTTGAATAAGAAGATGGCCAGCTGTTAAATTTGCTGTCAGCCGAACGCCTAGGGCAAGAGGGCGGATGAATAGGCTAATTGTCTCGATAATAATGAGAACTGGAATAAGGGGGCCGGGGGTTCCTTCTGGTAGGAGGTGCCCTAGGGCATGAGTTGGTTGGTTTCGTATCCCAATAATTACTGTTGCAAGTCAAAGGGGGGTTGCAAGGCCCAGATTAAGGGAGAGTTGAGTAGTAGGTGTAAAAGTGTAGGGGAGAAGGCCTAGTATATTTAGAGTAATTAAGAAAATTATTAAAGAGGTTAAAAGAGCAGCCCATTTGTGTCCTCCGAGGCTTAGGGGAAGAAGGAGTTGTTGTGTAAAGCGATTAATGAACCACCCTTGGAGGGCAAGGAAGCGATTGTTTAATCATCGGGCGGTGGGCGTGGGGCATAAAAGTCAAGGGAGGGTAAGAGCTAGGGCTATTAAAGGGATTCCTAGATATGTGGGGCTTATAAACTGGTCAAAGAAGCTTAGTGTCATGGTCAGGTTCAGGGGTCTGTTTTAGGTTTCTCAGTGCTTTGAAGTGTTGGTTCGTTTGGGAAAGTGTGAGCCAATACTTTAGGGGGAATTACGGTTAAAAAAACTAATCATGAGAAGACTAGGATTGCAAATCAAGGCGCGGGGTTGAGTTGAGGCATGTCGCTAGGGGTGGTTGGGAGCCACCAATCTTTAGCTTAAAAGGCTAACGCTAGTCCCTATTTAGCTTCTTAGCGAGGCGTCTTCAAGTATTCGGGATGATCAGTTTTCAAAGTGTTCTAGAGGAACTGCTTCAACTACAATAGGCATAAAGCTGTGATTTGCTCCGCAAATCTCAGAGCATTGGCCATAAAAAACTCCAGGTCGGGATGCGATAAAGGCGGTCTGATTTAGTCGACCGGGGACTGCGTCTATTTTAATGCCTAGGGCTGGGACTGCCCAGGAGTGGAGAACATCATCAGCGGAGACTAAGACTCGGATTGGGGACTCTACTGGAATTACCATTCGATGATCTGCTTCTATAAGGCGGAATTGGCCAGGGGTTAAATCTTGTGTGGGGATTATGTATGCGTCGAATCCAAGGTCTTCGTAGTCTGTGTACTCGTAGCTTCAGTATCACTGGTGTCCTACGGCTTTAATTGTAAGAAGGGGGTTGTTGATTTCATCTATGAGGTAGAGAATGCGCAGGGAGGGCAGGGCAATAAGAATAAGAATAATTGCCGGGAGAACAGTTCAGATAATTTCAATTTCTTGGGAGTCTAAAATGTATTTGTTGGTTAATTTGGTGGAAACTATAGCCACAATAATGTAAAGCACTAAAGTGCTAATTAAAAAAACGATTATTAAGGCGTGGTCATGAAAATGAAGAAGTTCTTCTATTACAGGTGAAGCTGCATCTTGAAATCCTAGCTGTGAGGGATGGGCCATTAAGGGGAGGCAAGACACGCGGGAATTTAACCCACAACTCTGCCTTGACAAGGCGGTGTAATATGCTTTTTACTAGTGTCTTATAAAGAAAGTGACAGAGCGGTTATGTGGTTGGCTTGAAACCAGCCCATGGGGGTTCGACTCCTCCCTTTCTCGTTAGTTTGATTGAACTTGCACAAATGCAGGCTCCTCAAACGTGTGGTAGGGGGGAGGGCAGCCGTGTAGTCACTCTACATTAGTTGTTGTGAGTTCTACTGCTAGAACCTCTCGCTTGGCAGCAAATGCTTCTCAAATAATAAATAAGAACATGATTACTGCGACTAAAGAAATTAGAGATCCAATCGAGGAGACGGTGTTTCACAGGGTATAGGCGTCGGGATAGTCTGAGTACCGCCGAGGCATTCCAGCAAGACCTAGGAAGTGTTGGGGAAAAAAGGTTAAATTAACACCCGCAAACATTACTCCGAAGTGGATTTTTGTTCAAGTGCTGTGAAGGGTGTAGCCTGAGAATAAGGGGAATCAGTGTACGAACCCGGCGACGATAGCAAAGACAGCCCCCATGGATAGAACGTAGTGGAAATGGGCAACTACGTAGTAGGTGTCATGAAGTACGATATCAAGGGAGGAGTTAGCGAGAATAATACCCGTTAAACCCCCGACTGTAAAAAGAAAAATGAACCCGAGTGCTCAGAGAAGGGGGGTCTCTCATTTAATGGAGCCTCCGTGAAGGGTTGCAAGCCAGCTAAAGACTTTGACACCTGTTGGGATGGCAATAATTATAGTAGCAGAGGTAAAATAAGCGCGTGTGTCTACGTCCATTCCCACTGTAAACATGTGATGGGCCCATACGATAAACCCTAGAAGGCCGATGGCCATCATTGCCCATACCATGCCCATGTACCCGAAAGGTTCTTTTTTACCAGAGTAGTAGGCAACAATATGTGAAATTATTCCGAAGCCGGGGAGAATAAGGATATATACTTCAGGGTGGCCAAAGAATCAGAACAAGTGTTGGTAGAGGATGGGGTCACCCCCTCCGGCGGGGTCGAAGAAGGTAGTATTAAGATTTCGGTCTGTCAAGAGCATTGTAATGCCAGCTGCGAGTACGGGTAGAGAGAGGAGTAGGAGAACGGCGGTAATAAGCACTGATCAAACGAAAAGGGGTGTTTGGTACTGAGAAATGGCCGGGGGTTTTATGTTAATAATGGTTGTAATAAAATTAATTGCTCCAAGAATTGAAGAAATTCCCGCCAAGTGGAGAGAAAAAATTGTTAAGTCAACAGAGGCCCCTGCGTGGGCTAAATTGCCAGAAAGGGGTGGGTAAACTGTTCATCCTGTCCCGGCTCCCGCTTCTACCCCAGAAGAGGCAAGGAGAAGAAGGAAGGAGGGAGGGAGTAGTCAAAAACTCATGTTATTTATTCGGGGAAATGCTATGTCTGGGGCCCCAATTATTAAGGGGATAAGCCAGTTTCCAAACCCCCCGATCATGATTGGTATTACTATAAAGAAAATTATTACAAACGCATGCGCTGTAACAATTACGTTATAAATTTGGTCGTCTCCTAAAAGGGCGCCGGGCTGGCTTAGTTCTGCTCGAATGAGGAGACTTAGAGCTGTGCCCACTATTCCGGCTCATGCACCAAATACTAGATAGAGGGTGCCAATGTCTTTGTGATTAGTCGAGAAAAATCAGCGTGTGATGGCCACAGGTAGGATGGCTGAGCTTTTAAGCGGTGGATTGTAGTCCCATAGACAGAGGTTTGAGTCCTCTTCTTACCAAGCCCTAAGGTGTTCCACATATAAGATTGCAAATCTTAAGAGGCAGACTAACCCCTGCTAGGGCTTTCCCCCGCCTTCTAAGTGCTGACAAGGCGGGGGAAAGTAGGTAGATGCCCGCTGGTTTGAGCGCTTAGCTGTTAACTAAGAATTTGCAGGATCGAGGCCTGCCCACCTAGAAAGGCTTTAGCTTAATTAAAGTGTCTGTTTTGCATGCAGGAGATGTGGGGTAGTGTCCCGCAAGTCTTATCAGGGGCTGGGGGATTTTCACCCCCGCTTAGGGCTTTGAAGGCCCTTGGTCTTGTGTTAGCCTAAGCCTCTTAGATGGTCAGTAGTGCTACTGCGGCGGGGGTTAGGGGCAATAGTAGCAGGGTTGCCGCGGTCGAGGTAGCAACGGGTAAAGTAAGTTGCGAGCAGGAAAAGCGCCAAGGGGTAATTCCGGTGGCATTATTAGGGGACATGGTTAATGTTATAGCATATGAGAGGCGCAGGTAGAAGTATAGACTTAGAAGGGCAGCTAATGCGGCTAGTGTTGCAGTAAGGGCTAGGTCTTGCTTTGCAAGCTCTTGTAAAATAAGCCATTTCGGTATAAACCCTGTAAGAGGGGGCAGGCCCCCTAAAGAGAGTAAAATGAGCGGAGCTAGGGCTGTTAGGGCTGGTGCTTTTGCTCATGAGGTGGCTAGAGCATTGACGGTGGTGGAATTGTTCAATTTAAATACAAGAAAAGTTGAAAATGTTATAACAAAATATGTAAGTAGGGCAAGGAGTGTTAGGGAGGGTGAAAATTGTATAACTAGTACTATTCAGCCAAGATGGGCGATGGAAGAGTAAGCAAGAATTTTCCGTAGCTGGGTTTGATTTAGTCCTCCCCAGCCACCCACAAGGGTGGATGCAATTCCAAGGGCAACTAGAAGGGTGGAGTTTAGAGGTTGAATTTGCATGAGCAGGGCGAAGGGTGCCAACTTTTGTCAGGTGGATAAGATTAGTCCTGTGGTGAGGTCTAGTCCTTGAAGAACCTCGGGTAACCAGGCATGGACTGGGGCGAGACCTACTTTTAGTGCAAGGGCCAGGGTAATAAGGGTAATTGGAAGAGGGTGGGATATTTGTTGAATGTCCCACTGTCCTGTTATTCAGGCATTAGTGGTGCTTGCAAAAAGAAGTATTGCGGCCCCGGTAGCCTGTGTTAGGAAATATTTAGTGGTGGCTTCAACTGCTCGCGGGTGATGATGTTGTGCCATTAGAGGAATAATAGCGAGGGTATTTATTTCAAGGCCTATTCAGGCGAGTAGTCAGTGGGAGCTGGCAAAGGTAATTGTAGTCCCCAGGCCCAAACCAAAGAGTAGGGTGGCTAAGATGTACGGGTTCATTAGCAAAGGAAGGAGTCTAACCAACATGTTTGGGGTATGGGCCCAAAAGCTTAATTAGCTGACTTTACTAGGAAGTGGTGTAGTGGAAGCACTAAGAGTTTTGATCTCTTTAGGTCGGGTTCGAGCCCCTTCTTTCTAAGGAGTTGGGGGGACTTTAACCCCCATAGTTCACTCTATCAAAGTGGCCCTTTGCTTCAGGCACAGCTCCATGTTTATACCTGCGGGGGTAGCCCCGCAAAGGCGATGGGAAGGGCCAGATGTCAAATAACCAGGGCTAGTGTAAGGGGAAGAAAATTCTTCCAGATTAAGTGCATTAGTTGATCATACCGAAATCGGGGGTAGGAGGCTCGTACCCATAGGAAAACAACCGATAGAAGGGCTGCTTTGGTTATTAGATTAATAGCGGTCAATTCTGGGATAGACGGAATATGTGAGGCACCTAAGAAGAGGGTGGCGGATAGTGTATTTATCAGTAGGATGTTAGCATATTCTGCAAGGAAAAAGAGGGCAAAGGGCCCCCCTGCGTATTCTACGTTAAATCCTGAAACAAGTTCGGATTCTCCTTCGGTAAGGTCAAAAGGTGCGCGGTTTGTTTCAGCTAAAGTAGAAATGTATCATATAGCTGCTAGGGGTCAGGCAGGTAAAATTAATCATACGGACTCTTGGGCAATGTTAAAGGTTTGCAATGTAAAGCCTCCCGTAAAGATAATAATGTTTAGAAGAATAAGGCCGAGGCTTACCTCGTATGAAATAGTTTGTGCAACTGCTCGAAGGGCCCCAATAAGGGCGTATTTTGAATTGGATGCTCAGCCTGAGCCTAGGATTGAGTACACCGCGAGGCTAGATAAAGCGAGAATAAATAAAATACCAAGGTTTAGGTCAATTACGGGATAGGGAAGAGGTATAGGGGCTCATAGCGTGAGGGCAAGGGTGAGAGCTAGTATAGGTGCTAACAGAAATAGTATGGGGGAAGCGGTGGAGGGACGAATGGGCTCTTTAATGAAGAGCTTAAGACCATCTGCGATAGGTTGTAATAGCCCGTAGGGCCCTACAATATTTGGGCCCTTCCGTAACTGTATATAGCCAAGTACTTTTCGCTCTAGGAGAGTGAGAAAAGCGACGGCTAGAAGAACAGGTACAATAAAGGTTAAGGGGTTGATAATGTGAGTGATGATTGTGGATATCATAGTTGAGGAGAGGACTTGAACCTCTGTAGAAAGGGCTTAGGTCTTTTGCAATTGCCGGGATCTGCCACCTTAACATGCCTTTTTCTCAGGCAGTGGGGGCATGCCCTTTTGCCTACTTTAGTTGACTTCACTAGGTAAGGGGGAGGCGTGCCTGGAGCATAGGCCTCTTCTTTTCGGTCCTTTCGTACTAGAAAAGAGCATAGCATAGATAGAAACTGACCTGGATTACTCCGGTCTGAACTCAGATCACGTAGGACTTTAATCGTTGAACAAACGAACCCTTAATAGCGGCTGCACCATTAGGATGTCCTGATCCAACATCGAGGTCGTAAACCCCCTTGTCGATATGGGCTCTAAAAGAGGATTGCGCTGTTATCCCTAGGGTAACTCGGTCCGTTGATCGGCATTGCCGGATCTTACTGGTCAGAATTTCTGTTTACTAGAGCTGTAGCTCTTAGTTGTAGGAGGGGTGCTCCCATTCCACGTGGGGGTTTTTCAATTCCCCGCGGTCGCCCCAACCAAAGACATTAGGGCAGGTTCCATTTGGTTTAGTCCTTTAATTTAGGGTTATTAACATGATCTGTCTTGGTGTCTAAAGCTCCATAGGGTCTTCTCGTCTTATGTGTGTATTCCCGCTTCTGCACGGGAAGATCAATTTCATTGACTGGAGAGAGGAGACAGTTAAGCCCTCGTTATGCCATTCATACAGGTCTTCATTTAAAAGACAAGTGATTGCGCTACCTTCGCACGGTCAAAATACCGCGGCCGTTAAACTTATAGTCACAGGGCAGGCGGGACCTCTTATTTATTAATTTTGCAAGAGGCGATGTTTTTGGTAAACAGGCGAGGCTTTCATGTGTTTGCCGAGTTCCTTCTCTTTCTTTTAGTCTTTCCCTACGGGCACACCTGTGTTGGGTTAACGGTTAATTTCTGAATGCTTTTCTTGTTGTTTGATCTGTTATTCAGTGCCCTCTTTGTTTGGGGCCGTTAATGGTCGGCGGGATGTCCGTTCCGACTTACACGTGTGCAGGGAGAGAGCCAGGGGCTCTCTTATTACTCATATTAGCATAGTCACTCCCATAGGGGCATGGGAGGGTCCAGTATGTTTAGGGGGATAAGATTTGGTGATCAGAATAAGAAGGGCTAATTGGTATATTTGAGCTATAACGCTTTCTAAGGGGATGGCTGCTTTTAGGCCCACCCAAATATTTACCTTTGGTTTATTATGATCTTTACCCTCCTGATAAAGTTGTGTCTTGGTTCAAAGGGGCTGTACCCCCTTTGACTAACTCTTCCGGTTTCTTATGTCAATCAATAGAGGTTAAACTAAGGTGAAAAGAGAAGCCGGGAGGCTGAACTTCTATTCATTTCTTGGACAACCAGCTATAACTAGGTTCGGTAGGTTTGTCACCTCTACTCAAAGCTCCCCCCACTCTTTTGCCACAGAGACGGGTGTGCCCTATTAATAGGCTGTCTTGGAGTAGCTCACTTAGTTTCGGGATGTCAAACTAAAGCACTCTTTGCTTGGGTTACACTTGCTAAATCATGATGCAAAAGGTACGAGTTTTAAGCTCTGCTTTATTAGGCTTCACTGGGTTATTTCATTTCTCTTTCAGCATTCCCTTGCGGTACTTTCTCTATTGCGCCGTGGGCCCTTTTCTATCGCCTATACTAAGGGGGAAAAATGGTTTGTTTAATATAAATACTAGTGTACTTAGGGGTTATTAACAGGGGTTTGTTGAAGTTGTTTGAGCGGGCTAGCTATAAAGCTTCAGGGCGACCCGACTTGCACGGATGACTTCTCAGTGTAAGGGAGATGCTTTTCTATCTTAGCTACGCTCTGATTTTTCCAAGTGCACCTTCCGGTACACTTACCATGTTACGACTTGCCTCCCCTTTGCGATTATTAGGGTTTAGTTAATTAAGTTGGTGGGCTTGGGGAGAGTGACGGGCGGTGTGTGCGCGCTTCAGGGCCAATTTCAGCGGAACACTCTATTTCCTGCTTACTGCTAAATCCTCCTTCAGATGAACGTTTCAGTGCATCGTCCGTATACGCTATAGTAGCGAATGTAGCCCATTTCTTCCCTTCCCATACGCTACACCTCGACCTGACGTTTAGGGTTCTACCAGTTTTGCTTACTATTAAACCTTCACAGGGTAAGCTGACGACGGCGGTATATAGGCGGGAAAAACAAGGAAAGGTGAGGTTGAACGGGGGTTATCGGTTCTAGAACAGGCTCCTCTAGGTGGATCTAAAGCACCGCCAAGTCCTTTGGGTTTTAAGCTGGTGCTCGTAGTTCCCAGGCGGATAGTGGGTGTAGGTTACTATCAATGTTTAGGGCTAGGCATAGTGGGGTATCTAATCCCAGTTTGTGCCGTAGCTTTCGTGGGTTCAGACTAAATAAAGCCACCTTCGTGGTTGAACTTCTTATCTTCGGGTGCGTATAACAGCCTTGAGGATGTTCGGCTTTAGTGTAAATTTTAACTTAACCACTCTTTACGCCGATGTCTGTCAACTTGGGCCTCTCGTATAACCGCGGTGGCTGGCACGAGTTTTACCGGCCCTCTTAGCTTTGACTAAGTCAAGTTTTCACTTATGGCTTAATGTTTATCACTGCTGAGTTCCCTTGAGGGTGTGGCTAAGCAAGGCGTCATGGGCTCACTAGGGATGTGCCTGATACCAGCTCCTTGTTCCCGGGCGGGGAACTGTAGGGCATTCTCACAGGAGTGCGGATACTTGCATGTGTAAGTTTAGCTAAAGTTGATAGTAAAGTCAGGACCAAGCCTTTGTGCTTGCGGAGCTTTCTAGGGCCCATCTTAACATCTTCAGTGTTATGCTTTACTTAAGCTACGCTAGC